AAGTTTGGGTAGAGCCGGATCTAAGCGTTGGCTAGGTAAGCGTCCTGTAGTAAGAGGAGTAGTTATGAATCCTGTAGACCATCCCCATGGGGGTGGTGAAGGAAGGGCCCCAATTGGTAGAAAAAAACCCACAACCCCTTGGGGTTATCCTGCGCTTGGAAGAAGAAGTAGGAAAAGGAATAAATATAGTGATATTTTTATTCTTCGTCGCCGTAAATAAGAAAATAAAAAAAAGTGGGCGAACGACGGGAGGAGTAAACAGCTATGGCACGTTCACTAAAAAAAAATCCTTTTGTAGCCAATCATTTATTGGGAAAAATTGAGAAGCTCAACATGAGGGAAGAGAAAGAGATAATAGTAACTTGGTCCCGGGCATCTACCATTATACCCACAATGATCGGCCATACTATTGCTATTCATAATGGAAAAGAACATTTACCCGTTTATATAATGGATCGTATGGTGGGTCACAAATTGGGAGAATTCGCACCTACTCTGACTTTCCGAGGACACGCGAGAAATGATAATAGATCTCGTCGTTAATTTAATAAAGTGAAAGAAATAGGTGCTCATCATTCTTTGATGGGAGGTAACCCTTATGTCAAGGTGGAGAAGGTGGAAGAGGAGTGTTAAGAAGCGTCGAAAGAAGAGGAGCTTCAGTACACAAGAAAAAGCCTTAGGTCAAAATATATGTATGTCTCCTCACAAAGCACGAAGAGTCATTGATCAGATTCGCGGGCGTTCCTATGAGGAAACACTTATGCTACTAGAACTTATGCCTTATCGAGCATCTTATCCCATTTTTAAATTGGTTTATTCTGCAGCAGCAAATGCTAGTCACAATAAGAATTTCAACAAAGCTGATTTGGTCATTAGTAAAGCCGAAGTCAATGGGGGCACTGTCGTGAAAAAGCTAAAACCGCGGGCTCGAGGACGTAGCTATCCGATAAAAAGACCCACCTGTCATATAAATATAGCTCTAAGAGATAAAACGAAGCTTAAGACCGAGCAGGACTTGGTCTTAGAGAATAGATATGTATTTCGAGATGTTATAATAGAAAGATATATGGAGAAAGAAAAACAGAAAGAAATAAATAGGCAAAAACGGAAAAAATTCTTGAAAAGCCTCCTTTGGTTTCTAAATTGGAATAGAGATAAATAGATATATATAGAGAAAGAGAGAGATATGGGAAAAAAAATAAATCCACTTGGTTTCCGACTTGGTGCAAACCAAAATCATCGTTCCCTTTGGTTCGCACAACCAAAAAGTTATTCCAGAGGTCTCCAGGAAGATGAAAAAATACGGAATTGTATCAAGAATTATGTACAAAAAAATATGAGATCGGGTTCGGAAGGAATTGCACATATAGAGATTCAAAAAAAAATTGATCTGATCCAGGTCATAATCTATATTGGATTCCCAAATTTGTTAATAGAAGGCCGAACACGAGGAATCGAAGAATTACAGAGCAGTGTACAAAAAGAGTTTAATTCTATGAATCGGAGACTTAACATTGCTATCACAAGAGTTGCAAAACCTTATGGACAACCTAATATTCTTGCAGAATATATAGCTCTACAATTAAAGAATAGAGTTTCATTTCGAAAGGCAATGAAAAAAGCTATTGAATTAACTGAACAGGCTGATACAAAAGGAATTCAAGTACAAATTGCAGGGCGTATCGACGGAAAAGAAATTGCGCGTGTCGAATGGATCAGAGAAGGTAGGGTACCCCTACAAACCATTCAAGCTAAAATTGATCATTGTTCCTATACAGTTCGAACTATCTATGGGGTATTAGGCATCAAAATTTGGATATTTGTAGATGAACAATAATGAATGGGCCTTTCCTTGTCATTCTATACAGCGATAGAACAAAAAATTACAAATTATTTCATTCTTTTTCCCTTCAACCAAAAATGAACAATTCTAATTATTAATTCTATAGGGTTGAATAAAAATTTGATTGACCATTTGGTAGAATTGCTATGCTTAGTGTGTGACTCGTTGGTTTTTCTGTAGAGTTGGATTCAAAAAAAAAAAAAAAAACAATGGACCAGCCTATAACTAATAATTATAGAACTAATAAGCAGCTCATTGCTTCGTATTATCGAGATCCAAGAAAGCAGTCACTATATGATGTGTTGATCGTATAGTTGTAGCAACTGAAATCTTTTGTTCCATACATAAAGGAAAAATCAATCTGATTATGGGTTGTGAAGCAAAAATAGAGGGATGTGGGTAAATGGGAGGGTGAGAGAAAGAAAGAAGGAGAATTTCAATCAATGCTATATGATTCCAACATGTATGGTCTATGAATCATCTCATAAAAGGCAGTGTGATAAAGCATCAATATGAATTCGTCCATAATTAGATGAATCCGGTTCATAGGAAAAATGAAAACAATAAAGAGCCTCGAGTCAATAGAGACTGAGAAGATTGACTCGGGAACAAATTAAATTGGGAGCTCCATTGCAGAGTTCAGACCTAGCCATTAATGGAGAAGCTATGGGAACGACGAAACCTGTGACTGCAGAAGATTCTATTAAAAACGAATCCTAATGATTCATTGGGTGGGATGGCGAAACCAACCAAGAACCAATTGATTTATTCTGAAAGGTCGTGGATTGACCCTACGAATGAAGCCAATATTTCAATTTCAAGAGTAAATATTCGCCCGCGAACCCTTCCTTATTGGATTGTAAAATTTTGGGCGATTCGAGAAAGGCCAAAAGAAAATTTCGTTCTAAAAAGAAAGGCATTACCCATAAATAGAAATATACGGCTAGCTGTATATTACGTATAGCAACTGTGTATACAAGATATACAGATAGATTCCTACATGACGGATGAAATAGTAATAAATCCCATGAGTCAATCTATTATTCATTAAATATATGTGTATCCGTAATATAGATTATTTCTATTTAATCGTTTCATTCGCGAGGAGCTGGATGAGACGAAACTCTCATGTCCGGTTTTGCAGTAGAGATGGGATTGAGAAAGAACCATCAACTATAACCCCAAAAGAACCAGATTCCGTAAACAACATAGAGGAAGAATGAAAGGAATATCTTATCGAGGCAATCATATTTGTTTCGGTAGATACGCTCTTCAGGCACTTGAACCCGCTTGGATCACATCTAGACAAATAGAAGCAGGACGACGAGCAATGACACGATATGCGCGCCGTGGTGGAAAAATATGGGTACGTATATTTCCCGACAAACCCGTTACAGTAAGACCTACAGAAACACGTATGGGTTCGGGGAAGGGATCCCCCGAATATTGGGTATTCGTCGTTAAACCGGGTCGAATACTTTATGAAATGGGCGGAGTTTCAGAAACTGTAGCCAGAGCAGCTATTAAAATAGCTGCGTGCAAAATGCCTATACGAACTCAATTCATTATTGCAGGATAGGGATGTGAAACAAAGGAGTATTTGTGATGAAAAATACAATTGCAGATTTCTTTCTTTCTGGACAGACAATATTTTTTTCTTTTTTCCTTCGTCCCTTGCATTGAAAGAACAGATTCAAAAAAAAAAAAATGATATGATTCAACCTCAGACCCATTTGAATGTAGCAGACAACAGCGGGGCTCGAGAATTGATGTGTATTCGAATCATAGGAGCTAGTAACCGCAGATATGCTCATATTGGCGATGTTATTGTTGCTGTAATAAAAGAAGCAGTACCCAATATGCCTCTCGAAAGATCAGAAGTGGTCAGAGCTGTAATTGTACGTACATGTAAAGAACTCAAACGTGACAACGGTATGATAATACGATATGATGACAATGCAGCGGTTGTCATTGATCAAGAAGGAAATCCAAAAGGAACTCGAGTTTTTGGCGCGATCGCGCGGGAATTGAGACAGTTGAATTTCACTAAAATAGTTTCATTAGCTCCTGAGGTATTATAAATACTAGTAGATGAAATCATTCTATTATAGGGTATCTGAAATAGATCAAATCAATTCGTAGATTGTGTTTCACGCATATACCTTTAATAATTCAAAAAAAAAATGAGAACATGTTGATTATATCAAAACGGGGAGACACCAATAAATATAGTTCGTCATGGGTAGGGACACTATTGCCGAGATAATAACTTCTATAAGAAATGCCGACATGGAGAAAAAGGGAACAGTTCGAATACCATCTACTAATATAACCGAAAACATTATTAAAATACTTCTACGAGAAGGTTTTATTGAAAACGTTCGGAAACATCGGGAAAACAACAAATATTTCTTGGTTTTAACCCTGCGACATAGAAGGAATAGGAAAGGAACATATAGAAATATTTTAAAGCGTATCAGCCGACCTGGTCTACGAATCTATTCCAACTATCAACGAATTCCAAGGATTTTAGGTGGAATGGGGATTGTCATTCTTTCTACTTCTCGAGGTATAATGACAGATCGAGAAGCTAGATTAGAAGGAATTGGGGGAGAAGTTTTGTGTTATATATGGTGATCCTTCTGGTATCCGAATTTGATCCATAACTTCCTATTTGTGACAGAAAAAAAAGAGGAAAGGCAGGTTGTCGAATATCACTCCTCCATTAGTTGATACTTCAAGGGGTTTACCTGGAATGAAAGAACAAAAATTGATTCATGAAGGTTTAATTACTGAATCACTTCCCAATGGTATGTTCCGGGTTCGTTTAGATAATGAAGATATGATTCTAGGTTATGTTTCGGGGAGGATCCGACGTAGTTTTATACGTATACTGCCAGGAGATAGAGTCAAAATCGAAGTAAGTCGTTATGATTCAACCAAGGGACGTATAATTTATAGACTTCGCAACAAAGATTCGAACGATTAGGTGGCTTTTTTTTTTTAAACATTCCTTTCATGGGGATAAAATTTGAGGTTCAAAATAGCAAGAGACTTATTTTCTTCCAAAGAGTAGATTCGGAATTAAGGTAAGGAATGACAAATATGAAAATAAGGGCTTCTGTTCGTAAAATTTGTGAAAAATGTCGACTGATCC